TCAATTTGGAAAGAACTTATTGTCAACCTCTTTCAGATATGAATCTATCTGATTCAGAAAGGAAGAACTTGCATCAGTATCTGAATTTCAATTCAAACCTGGGTTTGATTCACACTCCACGGTCTGAGAAATATTTACCATCCGAAACGAGTAAAAAATTGCGTCTTTGGCGAAATTGGCTAAAGAAAGGCGTTGAGAAAGGGCAGATGGGTAGAACCTTTCAACGAGATAGTGCTTTTTCAACTCTCTCAAAATGGAATCTATTCCAAACATATATGCCTTGGTTCTTTACTTCGACAGGGTACAAATATCTAAATTTGATATTTTTAGATGCTTTTTCAGACCTATTGCCGATGCTAAGTAGCAGTCACAAATTTGTATCCAATTTTCATTATATTATGCACAGATCAGCCTGGCGAATTCTTAAGCTAAAATGGCGAGCTCTTAAGCTAAAATTGTGGGGATTGTGGGCACCGATAAGTGAGATTTCAAGTGATATTTCGTGGAAGTGTTTCCGTAGGCTTCTTCGGGTCGAAGAAATGATTCATCGAAATAATGAGTCACCGTTGATATCGACACATCTGAGCTCGCCAAATGTTCGGGAGTTCCTCTATTCAAGCCTTTTACTTCTTCTTCTTGTTGGATGTCTCGTTCAGGTACTTCTTTTCTCTGTTTCCCTAGACTCTAGTGAGTTACAGACAGAGTTCGAGAGGATAAAATCTTTGACGATTCCATCATACACGATTGAGGTGTACAAACTTGTGAATGGGTATCCTAAACCTGAACCGAATTCTTTCTGGTTAAAGAATCTCTTTCTAGTTGCTCGGGAACAATTAGAAGATTTTCTAGCAGAAATACTGGGTTTTGCGCTATTTGGTGGTGGTCCCGCTTATGGGGTCAAATTTATACAGAAGATATTTTTCAATCTCATCGATCTCATAAGTATCATACCAAATCCCATCAATCGAATCACTTTTTCGAGAAATACGAGACATCTAAGTCATACAAGTAAAGAGATCTATTCATGGATAAGAAAAGGACAAAGGTTTCCGACTCATGATGAAATAGAATCCTGGATCGAGACCTGTGATTGGTTTTTGGATAAAGAGAGAGTTTACTCGTTTCATTTCTCCACCTTAAGGCCAGAAAAAGGGATTGATCAAATTCTATGGAGTCTGACTCATATTGATCATTTAGTAAAGAGTGACTATGGTTATCAAATGTTTGAACAAGCGGGAGCAATTTACTTACGATACGTAGTTGACATTCATCAAAAGGATCTAATGAATTATGAGTTCAATACATCCTGTTTAGCAGAAAGACGGATATTCCTTGCTCATTATCAGACAATCACTTATTCACAAACCTCGTGTGGGGCTAATAGTTTTCATTTCCCATCTCATGGAAAACCAAAACCCTTTTCGTTCCGCCTAGCCCTATCCCCCTCTAGGGGTATTTTAGTGATAGGTCCTATAGGAACTGGACGATCCTATTTGGTCAAATCCCTAGCGACAAACTCATATCTTCCTTTCATTACGGTATTTCTGAACAAGCTGGATTTGAAAATAGTTATTGATGATCTCGATCCTGAGGACTATATGGAAGCGCTTGATGATGTGGATATTGATCGTATTGATGATGATAGCGATCCTGCTAAGGACTATATGGATGCGCTTAAAGATGTGGACGATATTGATGATCGTGACTCTATTTATTCGAACTTGGACTCGGACCCGGAGCTGAGGGAGGAGTATACGGCGGATGATGAGATACTTAGGTATATCATCGAGTTGGAAATAGACCTAGCTTCTATCAACTTGCAATTCGAATTGGCAAGAACAATGTCTCCTTGCATAGTATGGATTCCAAACATTCATGATCTGTATGTGGATGAGTCGGAGTCCCTCGGTTTATTATTGAACTATCTCTCCGGGGATTGTGAAAGACGGTCCACTAGAGATATTCTTGTTATTGCTTCGACTCATATTCCCCAAAAAGTGGATCCCGCTCTAATAGCTCCGAATAAATTAAATACATGCATTAAGATACGAAGGCTTCTTATTCCACAACAACGAAAGCACGTTTTCACCCTTTCATATACTAGGGGATTTCACTTGGAAAAGAAAATGTTCCGTACTAATGGATTCGGGTCCATAGCCATGGGTTACAATGCACGAGATCTTGTAGCAATTACCAATGAGGCCCTATCGATTAGTATTACACAGAAGAAATCAATTATAGACACTAATACAATTAGATTCGCTCTTCATAGACAAACTTGGGAGTTGCGAGCCCATGTAAGACCGGTTCCGGATCATGGGATCCTTTTCTATCAGATAGGAAGGGCTGTTGCACAAAATGTACTTATAAATAATTGCTGCCTTATAGATCCTATATCTATCTATATGAAGAAGCAATCATGTTACGAAGGGGATCCTTATTTGTACAAATGGTTCTTCGAACTTGGAACGAACATGAAGAAATTAACGATACTTCTTTA